GTTACTCTTGCTCCCATCAGGATAAATCTGACCCCTTCCTCTGTTCCCACCTACATATATGGGATATTTTAAGAAGTGAACGTCTTTCCTCGTAGCAGGGTCGGGGGAAAGAATGGGAAAGGCGATTTCACTATATTTCTGACCGGGAACAGGACCTATCACAAGAATATTTCTTTTATTGGGACGATAACTCTGAAAAGACAGATTTCCCATCTTTTCTCTCACCTCGGGAGAAATACGATCGGGGGGGGCTAACTCGAATCCCTCGGGTAAAATAAGAACAGCCCCCACATTCAAAGCCCCCTTTTTACCATTAGCAAGAACTTGTTTCAGTTGCATATCATAAGGGATTCGAACAACTGCTTCAAATACAGTATCAGGAAGCACGGCTTGCGGAACTTCAATATCCACGGGCTTATTAGCTAAATGGCAATTGGCACATACAATTCGTCCAGTTGCTTCTCGTGGGTTTTCATAACCCTGCTGTGCAAAAATGGGATATGCATTTGAAATAGATGCCCGAGTTATTACATATATCATGATCGATACAGAAATCGATTGAGTCATCTGTTCCTTTACCCAAGAAAAAGTATTTCTATTTTGCATGTCCAATCATTGATCCCGGAATTTCTACAATAAATTAGATAGGTAGCTAGTATAGTTCCCTATACACGAGTCTGTCATTGTACTGGGATAATTGTACTGGAATATAGGACGAATACCTTGAAGAGCTAGAAGTATAAAGAATTAAGTAAGATTGAAAATGCTTTCTTTATATACGAAGAAAGATTCTGATTTGATTGATATCAGGAGATCAAATGAGTTCTTCATTCATTCATTGAATGATAAATAACTACAAGTGAAGGAGATACACGATTTAAATAATAGAAGATCCAATATTTCACAATTGTATCTAAAATAACTGGAAAAGTGGAAACAAGACTAGATATAATTTGATCGTTATGAACCAATCCAAAATCGTTGTAGACCGAACCAATCATTAGTTCCCAACCATGGGTCGAATGAAATCCGATCCATAAATCGGTAACTAAAAGAATCAAAAAAGCTTTTATTGTGTCACTTAAGTTATAGAGGAATTCCTGAATCCAAGAATTAAGAATGACAAGTTCTTCATTACCCAGAATAAAATAACCACTTAGAATAGCGAAACAAATTATATTTGTCGAGAAATCCAAAATGATATGGAGATGATATTCATTGTGTGTTTTGACCAATTGTATCGTTTCCTTGTGTATTCCTATACGAAGTTTTTGTATATGCGTTTCCGGGTACTCCTTTATCATTTCATCCAAGAGGAATAGTTCTTCCAATTCTATGAATCTTTCTAGAACGTTTTTCTCTTGAATATCATTCAAAAAAGTTTCGGATTTCCCGGTATTCCACCAATTAGTAACCCAAGGTTCCAGACATTTATTAAATGAGAGAGAGACCCACCAGGGCAAAAATATTATGGATGAAATATATGGGAGGGAGACCCAGGCTTTCTTTTTTTTTTTCATTTTTTCTTCAGTTCATTTCAAAATACTTCAATCGGTACGCGCAAGAAATAGGCCAATTCGGCAGCTTTTTGTTCAATTTCTCGTGGAGTAAAATACTCATCAGTACGAGTCAAGGGAATGGCTCCTTGGCCTCTGATTTCCATATAAAGGACACGACGAGGATAAAGACCCTCTTTAACCTCCATTCTGATTGATTGTATATCTCTCATAAGTAAGCGAAGGAAGATGCGACGATTTATTCCAGGAAATCCCCAACGAAAAATACACACTATTCCTTCTTTTCTATCGAATCTGTCATAACCACTACCTACATTCCATGAAATTGTGCACCACAAATAGGAGCTAATGAATAGACCTGCGATCCCATAGAAAGACATCACGATCCCTTGTGGAAAAAAAATAATTTGCTGAGATGGAAATACGGATATCAGATTCCTACCAAGATAACTGGAAGTTCCAACCACTAAGAATCCTAGTGAACCTAAAAAAAGGATACAGGCCCAGAAAAAATTACTTGTTTTTCGAGACCCCATTATAAGTTCTATCCATATATGTTCTGATCGCCAATTCATACTCTACTAGATCCAGTTGCATTCGATTGGAATTGAGAGAATAACCCAAATGAATTTTACTTTCTTGATCCCGAAGTAACTTTCATTAACTAGCACTATTCTGATGTAAACCGTTAGAAGTAATTTGTTAGATACATTGACTTTCCATTTAAATAAAATATTCGCCGATCCATTTTTAATTTAACCAGCTATACCTGCATATACATGCATTTATGCGGATATCATGTATCCGCATAAATGCATAATAGTTCTTTCATTTGTGTTCGTAAAGAGTCACATATCGTACCATATTACACTAAATAAATATCTGTATTATGATCCAGTGTTGAAATAAATTGATGAGATTTGGTCCCATCGGATCTAGACAATCTTATTTTTTTGGACATGAAGAGATAAAGAAGCCATTGCAATTGCCGGAAATACTAGGCCCACTAAAGGCACAAAAATAGAGGGTAAGTTGAGATCTGTCATAGAATGGGTGCCTCGATTTAATATTTCTATCTATTAGAAAGAGAAAGATATCTTATGATATGATAAGTATATCTATCCTAAGTATATATCATAAACTGTATTATATTTATAATATTTATATTATATATAAAAATATTATTATTATATTATAATTTATAATTATTTATTAATAATTTATTAAATCAAAAATATTAATATTTAGAAATTAATATTTATAAGTAGTTAATAAGTAGTTAATAAGAAGTAGTTAATAAGTGCAAGGAATGTAGAACTAAATAAGATAAGTGTACCTATTCATCTTTCTACACGAATATGTATGATAATTCGCTTTATTAATAAATTTTATTATTCTTTTCCCATCCTTATTTCTTTCTATCTTTCTAATCTAATAAGGAGTTTATTATGAAAATAAAAGATTTTATTAGGAGTTTGCGACTCTAACTAATTCGATCCATCCAACAAACGGGGATTCATAGTAAAAAATGGGGGTTATCGATAGATATAGAAATAACTTCTATTCTCTATTTTATATTTATTTCTTTTTATTTTGATTTCGATATTTTTTTTTATTGTCTATATTAATACGTAAGAAGGCCAGATAATTTTTTTTTTGATTTTCCCTAATTCTAATTCCTCGGAGGGAGAAATTCACTTTTTTATCCTGTTGATAGAAGGTTCGTGATTACTAATCATGAATAGAGGTAGGATAAAAAAATAGATCTGGAGGAAAAACGAAAAAGTAATTACCCGAAACTTCTAACTCTTATTACAAGTAGAACTTATGTCATCAAAGAAAACACCATCCTTTTTCGTTTTTTTTGATTACGATGAACTAAATATTTGTTCGCTACAAATAACTGAATTTAGTACTATACTTTATTCATTTTTTGAATTTTGATTCAAGGGAAAGAAACCGTGGAGCTGAAATAACTCACTCAGAACACCTTTTAAAGGATTACGTGGTACAATTGGGTCAAATAAGCCTTTATGGAATAAATACTCAGCCGTTTGTGAACCATCGGGTACTGTCTTATTCAATGTTTGTTCAATTACTCTTTTGCCCGCAAATGCAATGTAGGCATTAGGTTCAGCAACAATGACATCTCCCAACATACCAAAACTGGCTGTTACTCCACCGGTTGTAGGAGATGTAAGGATTGATACATAGAATAATTTTTGATTTGATTGATAATTATATGAAGCGGAAGATATTTTAGCCATTTGCATCAAACTCAAACTTCCTTCTTGCATGCGCGCTCCTCCAGAAGCACACACAATAATGACAGGTAGAGATCGATTAGTAGCATACTCGATCAAACGGGTGATTTTCTCGCCTACTACAGATCCCATACTACCTCCCATGAACTTAAAATCCATAACTCCAATTGCTATGGGAATACCATTTAGTTGACCTATGCCTGTTTGAACAGCTTCAGTTAAACCTGTCTTTCTTTGATAAGAATCGATATGATCTCTATAGGGTTTCCCCTCTGAATGAAATTCAATGGGGTCCACAGAGACCATATCTTCATCCATAGGATCCCAAGTCCCCGGATCAATCGAAAGTTCGATTCTATCTGAACTGCTCATTTTCAAATGATATCCACACTGTTCACAAATATTCATTTTTGACCTAAAAAGTTTTTTATAATTTAATCCATAACAATTTTCGCATTGAATCCATAAATCTCTGTATTTTTTTTCTCTACCGAAATCATTAGATCTTCCTCTTATATTGAAATCACTGCCATTTTTACTAGTTCTTATACCAGAACTCCCACTTTCACTACCAGTTCTATTTTCAGTACAAATGAAACTATAAATGTAACTGTCACTGTAATTGTCGGTACCACCCGAAATGGAACTATTAATACTGACTTCAAAACGAAGATAATTATCAATGCAACTATTAATGTGATTATTCCAACTAGATTGAGTATCATATATGTAATGATAATAGTTGTGATTGTTTCTCTTAGACCCATTATTTAAATAACTAGAAAAAAAACTTTCTAGTTCACTCAGAAAAGAACTATCATTGTCAATCTCAAAAATCTGATTTTCAATATCAAAACATACAGAAAAACTGTCACCATTACTATCCCTAACTAAAAAAGTGTCATCAGAGATCAAACTCCAAATATCCCTGATACAAAATAAATAATCAACATTTCTGAAACTATAACTGTCACTATCACTCCGACTAGGAATGTTTTTCTCCGTACTATTTAGAATGGGTTCTTCACTTCCACTGGTATGTCCAATAGCATCAAGACTATCCATTGATTTATTTAGTCCACACCTATGTTCTAACTTATCATTAGACAACATCGAATTAAACCACCATTTTTCCATAGAGTCTTCTTGCCCCCTATTTGATGAAAATACAATAGATGAATAGTCATTCCATGAATAATCATTTAACTATTTTTTTTCC